TAAAATCCCATACCTTATTTTGAATGTAATGAGCCTATCCTCTATTCTCTCTTCATATTCCAAAAAAATGTCGAAACTAATAACTAATCCAAAACAAAAATAGTCGGAGGACTCTTCTGACTAAACAAAAATATGTAATTGTCAACAAAGTTGTTTCTTTTTTTTCAAATCCAAAAAGTGTTTCTTTCTTTATACACAATACATAGGTCGTCGATTCAGCATTGGATTAGATAAAAAAGGGATTTCATCCCCCCTTGTCTAATTGTAGATTCTAATAGGGCGGTTTCAAAAAATTTTATCCATATGAGTGTTCTATATAGATAAACTATTCATTTTGAAAACATCTCTATATTACTATAGTGGTAGAAAGAGTACCATGCTGTGTTTGAACTTCAAACGATTTAGCTTTAACCATATTTAATGGTCCCACATTATTATTGGTTGATAGAGAATCAAAGTATTTTTACCAACGAATCGCGAAATGCTATGGTTCTTACATATGATTTATTAGTTAATTCAGAAGTCATTCGTGAGATCATGTACCTTTCTTTCCTAGTTATAACGGAAAAAGTACAGCTGGTTGGATCCAGCCTATTCTTGAAATAAACAACCCGCACACACTCCCTTTCCAAAAAAAACCAATACCCCAAGCACTACACTTAGATTTATTAGATTTGTTGCTAAAATATCGGTATTAAACCCGAAACTCCCGGCGGACGGCCAGTGGCTCAAAGAAACGAAAGAATCGGTTACATTTTTCATATGATCTCCTCTTATAGATAGACTAAAAAAAAAGGACGGGGCGAGGTTATACAAAAGTTATACAAAAAGAACTGAGTTCTTTTTTTTTTTTTTAGAAATTTTCCTATTTTTAAATCGAGTCAAAAAAGATTCGATTTAAAAATGGTCAATTACTCTTTTGTTGGAATCCTTCCTAAACCTAAAAGGGCATCTTTAGACTGCGTTACGAAGGGGAAGGGTAAAAGCGAGTCGGTATGCTAATTCCTTATCTCTCAACGAATAAAAAATTTTAGGAATGAAATCTTCATATAATTAGAAAAAGCCAATGACAAGTCCAAGGCAATAAAATATGCAAAATATTTATTTTTCATATTTATAAGATTAAACAAAAGGATTCGCAAATAAAAGTGCTAATGCTACAACCAAGCCATAAATTGTTAAAGCTTCCATAAAAGCTAGACTAAGCAATAAAGTACCTCGTATTTTTCCCTCCGCCTCGGGCTGTCTCGCAATACCTTCTACAGCTTGGCCCGCAGCAGTACCTTGACCAACTCCAGGTCCAATAGAAGCAAGTCCTACAGCCAATCCAGCGGCAATAACGGAAGCGGCAGAAATCAGTGGATTCATGATAAGTTCCTCATACCAAAAAAATAAATGGTTAATGATACAATCAGCCGATGAATTCGAACTTAATTATTCTATCGTTACGATTCGTCCAGTTGAAAGTTGAAGTAAAATAAAATAGTTACTTCAAGATCTCTTTTTTAATTCCTATCGACAGAGGATTTCTTTGTAAATACCTACAACTTTACTTTCGTTCATCCATTTCTTTGTTCCGAACCATTCTTTTGAATTCTTCGATATTTTTATTGATTTCATTTCATCTGTTTATTCATTCAACTCACAGTCACAGATGAGACACAAGGACTCCTATTGCAATCCCCATCTAAATTTACAGTAGGGCAATTTAAATATATCTTTAGTTCATATCTAACTAGTCAATATTTAATATCACATATACATTACATGTCTTTCTTCCATAACGTAAACCAACTCTTCATTCATCTTACTTAGAGTTAGATTCACTGGGATTCAAGATATAGTGCATCAAAATAAAGTTGACTTTATAGTATAGTGATTCAATTCCATATACCTAGTTCAACTGCCCTCTCTGATCCGAACCGACCTATTTTTTCTGAATACCCCTTTTTGTAAGTTATTCTCTACCTTAAACTTCTTTATTTATCATTATCCCGCACGGATAGAATCTAAATCGACAAATTGATTTAACCTAATTTTTTGATTGATCTGAGTTCATATAATTTATTATTTATGAAACTTTATGAAAATTTCATTTTGGTCAATCGACGAAGAAAGTGAACTGAAAGGGGCATTCTTCTATAACTATATAAAATCCCCCTTATTTTTTATTGAAATACCATTAACATGCCGTAAACCGCAAGAATTCTTATTCAAATTATCTGAATATGAAATATTCGGGTTGGTTGACCAATATAAAACAAATATTTATTCAGGACAAGTATGATATAAGTATACCAACCAGAAACCCTAAATTTTAGGAAAAAGATCTTTTCGATCTCTTTCCTTTTTGATTTTACAACTCTCTAACCATAATCTTTTTTGCTATTACTCTAGATTGTATATAGTGAGTTGTATATTTATGTTTTCTAATTCTATTTTGGGGGATCGAGCATACGTTTCCTTGGACTAAGCTAAAAAAAGAACCTTTCGAAAACTA